CGCCAAATAATATTAGAATATTTAGTGCCGAGGTATTTTTGTGAAGTTTTTGGTAGGGGTTGTTAGGCCAATAATAAATTGTCACAATAAAAATTGGTGCACATATATATATATATATATATATATATAACGTGGGATGCCAATTTACACCGCAACTCGTTGGCCAACACGCTCTTGAGTCTTCCTTGCTTTTGGGGTTTGACAAGGATAACAGGATTCGCCGAGCGTAGGGGGGTAGGGGGGTTTGTCGCGCAAAAACCAAAAGGGGGGATATATATAAGGATTAGTTGAAGAAAGGATGTATATGTTATGCACTTGATTTAATAATATGTAATTCTTAAATTATGTCTTATAATAATTAATCTATATTATCACAAACAAGGAAATTGCTCAACCTTGATTCACATTTGCGCCTGCACTTTGAGATGCAAGATGAAAAGGAAAAAAAAGGAGAACGTTATGCATATAAGAGAATGCCCGGCTTGGTGGGTAACGAGACATATGTACCACACCATTAATCAAATGCCAGTATAATTATCCGAGGGTGGGATATTACAGTTATGTACCTGAAATAGGAACCAGATGCCAGTAATAGTTCATATTGTGCTACCCCCACAGTTAATGTCCCTGATTCTATCATGCATGATATGCCTTTGTACAAATTAGTTGGTGGTTTCTTACTACATTAATATTTTCTTAATACAATTTTAGCTGTTTATTTCAAGGAAAATTCTGAGGTCAAATTTTTAGGGATTAATATTTTACCCGGGTTAATATAAAATTATTTCTGAGTTTTAATAATTATGCTTTATGCATACCCTAATATTTAGTACTTGCTTTGTGGTTAAGATAGTGAATTGGTGATAATGCATATATGTACTAACACATCAATGCAATATTATGCATATCCTGTATTATACCATAAAGGGATGGTTTATCCCCAGAAGATAGTTTAGTTTAGAATTCTGGCTTTGGGAGCCAGGGGTGAGAGTTAAAATCTCTCTTTTCTGGGCGCTAGGGAGGAATTTAACCTCCGATCTTCGGATTACAAGACCGATGCTTTTAGGCTAAGCTACTAGGGCAAGCTCATTGTAGTGCTTTATTTTCTAATCATCCTGTTAGTGGCATGAAGATGAGGAATAATGCGAAATATAGGACGGATGCGATTTGTCCAATAATAATGAATGGGTGCTCTACTGGTATGCCTCCAATTCATGTTAAAATAAGTATGTCTGCCACTAGGGTCCAAAATAGTAGTTGGGTGACTGGGCGGAAAGTTAGTCCTCGTTGTTTTGAGGTGTGTAACAGCGGCACGACTATTAATACTAGAATGGAAAATAGTAGTGCGAGGACACCTCCAAGTTTGTTTGGGATTGATCGTAGAATGGCATAGGCAAATAAGAAGTACCACTCCGGCTTGATGTGTGGAGGGGTGACTAGAGGATTGGCTGGGGTGAAGTTTTCTGGGTCTCCCAGCAGGTTGGGTGAAAATAACGCTAGTAGTATTAGGGTCAGCAGTATGATTACAAAGCCTAAGAGGTCTTTGTACGTGAAATATGGGTGGAAGGAGATTTTGTCTGCGTCTGAGTTTAGTCCGATTGGGTTGTTTGATCCTGTTTCGTGTAAAAATAGTAGGTGTAGAATGGTTGCGGCGGCGACAATAAATGGTAGTAGGAAGTGGAATGCGAAGAATCGCGTTAGGGTTGCGTTGTCTACTGAGAAGCCGCCTCAGATTCATTGGACTAGTATGTCCCCTATATATGGTACGGCGGATAGGAGGTTTGTGATTACTGTGGCGCCTCAAAAAGACATTTGTCCTCATGGTAGAACATAACCGACGAAGGCTGTTATTATAACTAGTAGCAGTAGAACTACGCCGATGTTTCAAGTTTCTTTATAAAGGTATGACCCATAATATAGGCCTCGGGCGATATGTATGTAAATGCAGATGAAGAAGAATGATGCCCCGTTAGCGTGGATGTTTCGGATTAGTCAGCCGTAGTTGACGTCTCGGCAGATGTGGGCTACTGATGAGAATGCAGTTGAAATATCTGAGGTGTAGTGTATAGCTAGGAATAGGCCGGTTAGAATTTGGGTAGCTAGGCATAGTCCTAGTAAAGACCCGAAGTTTCATCATACTGAGATGTTGGATGGTGCTGGTAGGTCAACTAGTGCGCCGTTAGCGATTTTAATAAGGGGATGCGTTTTTCGTAGGCTTGCCATTAAGGGTTCTTGTAGTTGAATAACAACGACGGCTCTTCAAGTCGTTGGTCTCGGTTAAAGTCTGAGTAAGAATTATGACCTATTTTATGTTTTTATTACTGATAGCTTTGGTTGTAGGTTTGGTTGCTGTTGCTTCTAATCCTACGCCTTATTTTGCTGCCCTTGGTTTGGTGGTTGCAGCTGGGGTTGGGTGTGGGATTTTGGCTGGTCATGGAGGTTCTTTTTTATCATTGGTTCTTTTTTTAATTTATTTAGGGGGAATGCTCGTGGTTTTTGCTTATTCGGCAGCCTTGGCTGCTGAGCCCTTTCCGGAGGCTTGGGGTAATCGTTCTGTACTAGGCTATGTTGTGGTCTATTTGCTAGGGGTTGGTTTGGTGGCGGGGTTCCTCTGAGGGGGTTGGTATGAAGGTTCATGGGTAGCTGTTGATGGGTTGAAGGAGTTCTCTGTTCTGCGTGGTGATATTAGTGGTGTAGCTATGATATATTCGTCTGGTGGGGCTATACTAGTTATTTGCGCCTGGGTGTTGCTTTTAACTTTACTTGTTGTTTTAGAACTTACTCGTGGTCTAAGTCGTGGGGCCCTCCGTGCGGTTTAAAGAAGGGTTGGGGTAACGGCCAAGATTAGGGTTAGGAGGAAGATGGTTAGGTATGTTTTGATTATTCCTCGTGTGATATTGTTTATAGTTTTTGCTATGGCTGTTTGTGTTAATGCTAGGCCCTTTGGTCCCATAGTTTCGAGTCATGTTTTGTCAAGTTGGGTGGCGGCGGATTGTCCTAGAGTAAGCTTAAGTTTTGGAAGGAGTCGGTGGATGGTTGTTGGGAAAAATCCTAGTATATTTGAGAAGTGGTGTGTGGAAATCACTGGGGTAATTTTTACTTGTTTGCTTGTTATATTAGCTAGTTCTGTGGCCACAAGTAGGCCTGTGATTGTCACTGCAATGGCTGCTAATTTTAGGGTGGTCGGTATCGTTATAATTGGTGTTTTTGTCGGTAGAAAGTTTTGTGTGATAATGAGTCCTGCAATAATGCTTCCTCAGGCAAGCCGTTTGATAGAGTTGATCACTAGTGGGTTGTTTTCGTTAATTGGTGATAAGGGTAAAAATCGTGGGGTTCCTATAATTACAAAGTATACTAGTCGGAAGCTATATACTGCGGTGAATGATGTGGCGATTAGTGTCAGGGTTAGGGCTCAGGCGTTTAGGTAAGAGGTGTTTAGGGCTTCAATAATTGCATCCTTTGAGAAGAACCCTGCTAGGAAGGGGGTTCCTGTTAGGGCAAGGCTGCCAATTATAAAGTAAGTTGAGGTGGCAGGCATAATGTTGAATAGGCCTCCTATTTTTCGGATGTCTTGTTCATCATTTAGGCTATGAATGATTGATCCGGAGCATAAGAATAGTATGGCCTTAAAGAAGGCGTGAGTGCAAATGTGAAGAAACGCTAGTTGTGGTTGATTTAGTCCGATCGTAACTATTATTAATCCAAGTTGGCTTGATGTTGAGAAAGCCACAATTTTTTTGATATCATTTTGGGTTAAAGCACAGGTGGCTGTAAATAATGAGGTTAATGCTCCGAGGCAAAGGCAGATTGTCAGGGCTAGTTGGTTATTTTCTATAAGTGGATGAAGACGAATTAGTAAGAAAATCCCCGCAACAACTATAGTGCTTGAGTGGAGTAGGGCAGATACTGGTGTAGGGCCCTCCATGGCGGACGGTAGCCATGGGTGGAGGCCGAACTGGGCCGACTTCCCTGTTGCCGCTAGGGTAAGTCCTAATAAGGGGACTGTTATGTCAAAGTCTTTTGATAGGACGAAGATTTGTTGAATTTCTCAGGAGTTGAGGTTTGTTGCAAACCAGGCCATAGTTATGATTAGTCCAATATCTCCTACTCGATTATAAATGACAGCCTGAAGAGCCGCCGTATTGGCATCTGCTCGTCCGTGCCACCATCCGATTAATAGGAATGATATAATCCCTACCCCCTCTCAGCCAATAAATAGTTGGAATATATTGTTGGCCGTAACTAAGATAATTATGGCTACCAGGAATGTAAGTAAGTATTTAAAGAATCGGTCAATATTGGGGTCAGAATGTATATACCATAGTGCAAATTCTAGGATTGATCAGGTGACATACAGGGCAATTGGGACAAAGATTAGGGAGTAGTGATCAAATTTAAAGCTAATATTGATGTCAAATGCCTGGGTATTTATCCATTGTCAATTTGTGATGATGCCCTCTGTTTTCAGGTTTAGGAAAATCATAAGAGGTAGTAGGCTGACTAAGAATGCAGAGCTAACGGCAGTTTTAGTTATCTTTGCTATGTTTAGGTCCAGTTGATTAGGGTTTAGTGTAGTAAATAGGGGGTATACTAAAATAAAGAAGATTAGGAGGAGTGATGAGTGTATAATTAATGTCATTTTAGCTTTCACTTGGATTTGCACCAAGAGTTTTTGGTTCCTAAGACCAATGGATGAGCTGTTATCCTTTGAAAGCGCAAGGAAGCCGCGGATTTTAACCGCGGAGTGTAAGAATTAGCAGTGCTTACTATTTTCCGTTCTCCCTTGGTGAGTAAGGAGGTTTTAACTCCTATCTTTAGAATCACAATCTAATATTTTGGCTAAAACTATACTTACAGTAACATCATCCTCATATGAGTTCTGGTTTTGCCACTAGCAGGATGACGGGAATTAGGTGCAGGGTTATTAATAGGTGTTCTCGGGTGTGGAAGGGTTGAAGTCCTATGATATGGTTGGGTGTTGGGCCTCGTTGTGACATAAGAAATATGTATAGGGAATAACCAGCTGTAATCAATGTCCCTAGACCGGTGAGTAAGATTGTTCATGGGGATCAGTTGAATAGTGTTGTAATAATCATTAATTCTCCTATTAGGTTGGGTAGTGGGGGGAGTGCTAAATTGGCTAGGTTGGCGGTGAATCATCATACTGCGGTGAGGGGAAAAATTATTTGTAATCCTCGGGCGAGCATCATTGTTCGGCTGTGGGTTCGTTCATATGCTGTGTTGGCTAAGCAGAATAGTGCTGAGGATACTAATCCGTGAGCAATTATTAAAATAATTGCTCCTGAAAATCCTCATGAGGTTTGAATCAGGATCCCCCCTGCAACCAGTCCTATATGACTTACAGATGAGTAGGCAATTAGTGATTTTAGGTCTGTTTGTCGAAGGCAGATTGACCCGGTTATAATGATACCTCAGAGGGCTAGGACAATGAATGGGTAGGCTAGCTCTTTTGATAAGGGGTCGAGTATTACTATTATGCGTATTATCCCGTACCCGCCAAGTTTTAGCAGGACTGCTGCTAGAACTATCGACCCTGCTACGGGGGCTTCTACATGTGCCTTTGGCAGTCATAAATGGACTCCGTATAGTGGCATTTTAACTAAAAATGCGATTAGGCAGCCAGCTCATCAGATCATGTGGCCTCAAGAGCTAAGTTGAAGAGGTTGTGAATATTGGAGTACTAATATTGACAGTGTCCCTGTTGATTGTTGGAGAAGAAGTAGGGCAACTAAAAGTGGGAGGGATCCTGCCAGGGTATAGAATAGAAAGTAGGTCCCTGCGTTAAGTCGTTCGGCTTGGTTTCCTCAGCGAGTAATAATGATGAGGGTCGGGATAAGTGTAGCTTCAAATATAATATAAAATATAATGATTTCTGTGGCACCGAATGCTATAATTAAAAAGGTTTGTAGTGAGGCGAGAAGTGTGATGTAAGAGCGTTGTCGGTTAATTGGTTCAGGGTTAATATGGTTTTGGCTGGCTAGGATTATAAGTGGAAGCAGTCAGCATGTTAGTACTAAAAGGGGGGTTGATAGCGGGTCTGTGGCCAGGTATGTGTTGGAGGAGGTTCATCCGGTTTCTGAGGTTCATTTTAGTCATATTAAGCTAATGGAGGCAATTAGGAGGCTGTGTGCGGTTGTAGTTGTCCACAGCCATTTGGGGGTGGTTAATCAAATTGTTGGGAATAATATAATTGTGGGGATTAGTACTTTTAGCATTGTAGAAGATTAAGATTTTGTAATCGGTCAGTTCCGTGAGTGCGGGCAGTAGCAACTAGTAGTGCTAGGCCGGTGCTTGCTTCGCAGGCGGAAAAGGCTAATAATAATATGGGAGCCGTTGAGAATGCTGTTGATTCAAATTGTAGTGTTCACAGGGCTAGTGCGATAAATAGGGATAGTATTATCCCTTCCAAGCATAATAATGCGGAGAGTAGGTGAGTCCGGTGGAACGCTAGTCCTATTAAACCTAAGATGAATGCTGAGCTAAAACTAAAGTGTACGGGTGTCATAGGAGGGTCGTGGAGTTAAACCACGATTTTCTGAGTCGAAGTCAGAGGTCTTGTTTTGGACTAACCCTCCATTCTGCTCATTCTAGGCCGCCTTGGGTTCATTCGTAGATTAACCCAAGGGTTAATAAAATTAGGACTGTTGTGGCCCAGAAAAGTGTTTCGGTGGGGTTATGTAGTTGGTCTCCTCAGGGTAGGGGGAGGAGGAGGGCAATCTCTAGGTCAAATAGTAGAAATAGAATTGCTACTAGAAAGAATCGCAGGGAGAATGGTAGTCGGGCGGAGCCTAGGGGGTCAAACCCGCACTCGTATGGTGATAACTTTTCTGCGTCGGGGTTTATTTGTGGGAGCCAAAAAGATACAACCGCTAGGACTAAGGATAGGGCTGTTGTAATAATTAAAATAGTTATAATTAAGTTCATTATCTTTCCTTGGGGTTTAACCAAGGCTGTGTGATTGGAAGTCACTTGTACTAACTTTAATACTAGAAAGATTATGAGCCTCATCAATAGATAGATACGTAGAGGAAGAGTCATACTACGTCAACAAAGTGCCAGTATCAGGCAGCGGCTTCAAAGCCGAAGTGGTGTTCAGATGTAAAGTGGTATTGGATTTGGCGTAGGAGACACACTGCGAGGAAGGTTGATCCAATAATGACATGTAGTCCATGGAAACCTGTGGCTACAAAGAATGTTGAACCATAGACTCCATCTGCAATTGTGAACGGGGCTTCGTAATATTCTATGGCTTGTAGTGCGGTAAAATAAAATCCTAATAAAATGGTTAGTGTTAGGGATTGAATAGCTTGTTTTCGTTCTCCCTCTATGATGCTATGGTGGGCTCATGTTACTGTGACCCCAGATGCTAGTAGAACGGCTGTATTAAGGAGTGGGACTTCGAAGGGGTCCAGAGGGGTAATTCCTGTTGGGGGTCAGCACCCTCCTAATTCTGGGGTGGGGGCTAGGCTTGAATGGTAGAAGGCTCAGAAGAACCCTAAGAAGAAGAACACTTCTGAGGTAATAAATAGGATTATTCCGTACCGTAACCCCTTTTGTACGGGGGGAGTATGGTGGCCTTGAAAGGTCCCTTCTCGGATAATATCACGTCATCATTGGTATATGGTGAGAAGTGTAAGAACTAATCCTAGGGTTATTAGTATTGTTGAGTGGAAGTGAAATCAGATTGCTAGGCCGGATGTTATTAGTAGGGCAGCGATAGCTCCGGTTAGCGGTCATGGGCTTGGGTCAACTATATGATAGGCATGTGCTTGGTGGGCCATTAAACGTTTTCTTGAAGGTAAAGGCTTAAAAGAAGTACAAATACATAAGCTTGGATTATTGCTACCGCAACTTCCAATAGTGTCAACATGAAGAGTAGGGCAGCGGTTAGGATTGCTACTACAGGTATTATTGGTAGAAGGACAAATACAGCTGTGGCAATAAGTTGAATTAGTAGGTGGCCTGCGGTTAGGTTGGCTGTGAGTCGAACTCCTAGGGCTAGTGGTCGCATAAATAGGCTAATTGTTTCGATAATAATTAGTACGGGAATTAGTAGAATAGGTGTTCCTTCTGGTAAAAGATGTCCTAAAGCGACTGTTGGCTGATTTCGTATTCCAATAATTACTGTGGCAAGCCATATGGGTACTGCAAATCCTAAATTAAGGGACAGTTGTGTTGTGGGTGTAAACGTGTAAGGTAGTAGTCCAAGCATGTTAGTTGTAATTAAGAAGATTATTAAGGAGGTCAATAATAATGCTCATTTATGTCCTCCTGTGTTTAGTGGTAATATTAATTGATTGGTAAACCGATTAATAAGCCATTCTTGTGTTGTGGTGAGTCGATTGTTTACTCATCGAGATGAGGGGGTTGGATATAGCACCCAGGGCAGTGCAATTGCGATGGCAATTAGTGGGACCCCGAGGAATACCGGGCTTGCAAACTGGTCGAAGAAGCTTACGATCATGGTCAGTATCAGGCTCCAGTTTCATGCTTTTTAGGGCTTGCTGGAGTTGGTTTATTTGGTGAAGTGTAATTTAAGACTTTAGTCGGGATAATGACTAAGAAAAGTATTCAGGTGTACACTAGAATTATGAATCAAGGATTGGGGTTTGTTTGTGGCATTTCACTAAGGGTGGTCGGAAGTCACCAATCTTTGGCTTAAAAGGCCAATGCTTTGTCCAATATTTAGCTTCTTAGTGAGGCGTCTTCTAGTATTAATGAGGATCAGTTTTCGAAGTGTTCTAGTGGTACTGCTTCAACTACGATTGGTATAAAGCTGTGATTAGCCCCGCAGATCTCAGAGCATTGCCCATAGAACAGTCCTGGACGTGAGGCGATAAAGGCGGTTTGATTTAGTCGTCCTGGGACTGCGTCCATTTTTATACCCAGGGATGGGACAGCTCAAGAATGTAATACGTCTTCAGCGGATACTAGGATACGGATTGGGGATTCTATCGGGACAACTATTCGGTGGTCCGTCTCTAGGAGTCGGAATTGGCCGGGGGCAAGGTCCTGGGTTGGGACTATGTAAGAGTCAAATCCTAGATCTTCATAATCTGTATATTCGTAGCTTCAGTATCATTGATGTCCTATTGCTTTAATTGTTAAGTGGGGGTCGTTGATCTCGTCCATAAGGTACAGAATGCGTAAAGAGGGCAGGGCAATAAGTACTAAAATGACGGCCGGTAAGATGGTTCACACAATTTCGATTTCTTGGGAGTCTAAAATATACTTGTTAGTAAGTTTGGTTGATACCATTGCAATAATAATATATAATACTAAGGTGCTAATTAGGAATACAATTATTAGTGCATGGTCGTGGAAGTGAAGAAGTTCTTCTATAACGGGTGATGCCGCGTCTTGAAATCCTAGTTGTGTTGGGTGTGCCATTGAGCTCCAGGCTTAAAAGACATGCGGGGATTTAACCCACAATTTCACCTTGACAAGGTGGTGTAATTTATATTTTACTAATGTCTTAAGAAGGAAGTGACAGAGTGGTTATGTGGCTGGCTTGAAACCAGCATATGGGGGTTCAATTCCTCCCTTTCTCGTTAATTTGATTGAATTTGAACAAATGCTGGTTCCTCATATGTGTGATAAGGAGGAGGGCAGCCGTGGAGTCATTCTACGTTTGTTGTTGTTAATTCTACAGATAGTACTTCCCGTTTAGCGGCGAAGGCTTCTCATAGAATAAACAGGAATATAATAACTGCTACTAAAGAGATTAGTGATCCGATGGATGACACTGTATTTCATAGGGCGTAGGCGTCTGGGTAGTCAGAATATCGTCGTGGCATGCCTGCTAGGCCTAGGAAGTGTTGTGGGAAGAATGTTAGGTTGACCCCAATAAACATAACTGCAAAGTGGATTTTTGTTCATGCGCTGTGGAGGGTGTACCCGGTTAATAGGGGAAATCAGTGTACGAAACCTGCCATAATAGCGAATACAGCGCCTATTGATAGTACGTAGTGGAAGTGTGCTACTACATAATAGGTGTCATGAAGGACAATATCTAGTGATGAGTTGGATAGAACAATCCCTGTGAGTCCGCCTACTGTGAAAAGGAAAATAAACCCTAGAGCCCATAGCAGGGGTGTCTCCCATTTAATTGATCCTCCGTGAAGTGTGGCTAATCAGCTGAATACTTTTACACCTGTTGGGATTGCAATAATTATTGTTGCGGATGTGAAATATGCACGAGTATCTACGTCTATTCCAACGGTAAATATGTGGTGGGCTCATACAATAAACCCTAGAAGGCCGATGGCCATTATTGCTCATACCATACCCATGTAACCAAATGGTTCCTTTTTACCGGAGTAGTAGGCTACAACGTGAGAGATAATTCCAAACCCCGGAAGAATTAGAATATAGACTTCTGGGTGACCAAAGAATCAGAATAAATGTTGGTAAAGGATTGGGTCTCCTCCACCTGCCGGGTCAAAAAATGTTGTATTGAGATTTCGATCTGTTAGTAGTATTGTAATTCCGGCAGCTAAAACGGGTAGTGATAAGAGGAGTAGGACGGCGGTCACGAGCACGGATCAGACAAATAGAGGTGTTTGATATTGGGAGATGGCTGGGGGTTTTATGTTAATGGTTGTGGTGATGAAGTTAATTGCCCCCAGGATAGACGAAATACCCGCTAGGTGAAGTGAAAAAATTGTTAGATCTACCGATGCTCCTGCGTGGGCTAGGTTCCCAGAAAGGGGTGGGTATACTGTTCATCCTGTTCCGGCCCCAGCCTCAACCCCAGAAGAGGCTAGTAGTAGCAGAAATGATGGGGGTAGTAGTCAGAAGCTTATATTATTTATTCGTGGAAATGCTATGTCCGGGGCACCAATTATTAGTGGTACAAGTCAGTTTCCAAACCCACCGATGAGAATAGGTATTACTATAAAGAAGATTATTACAAAGGCGTGGGCAGTAACGATAACATTATAAATTTGGTCATCGCCTAGAAGTGATCCGGGTTGGCTAAGTTCAGCTCGAATGAGAAGGCTTAAGGCGGTTCCCACTATTCCGGCTCAGGCACCAAATACGAGATAAAGGGTGCCAATGTCTTTGTGGTTAGTAGAAAAGAATCAGCGCGTGATTGCCACAGGTAGGGTAGCCGAGTGTTTAGGCGGTGGGTTGTAGCCCCGAAGACAGAGGTTTAAGTCCTCTTCCTATCAGCCTCGTGGTGAAGAACACATTGGATTGCAAATCTTAAGACGTAGACTAATACTCTACCGGGGCTTTTCCCGCCTTACTGATTAGGCGGCGGGGAAAGTAGATGGATGCTCGCTGGCTTGAGCGCTTAGCTGTTAACTAAGAGTTTGTAGGATCGAGGCCTTCCCATCTAGTAAGGCCTTAGCTTAATTAAAGCGCCTGGTTTGCAGTCAGGAGATGCGAGTTAATTTCTTGTAGGTCTTATCAGGGATTAGAAGATTTTAACTTCTACTTAGGGCTTTGAAGGTCCTTGGTCTAATGTTATCCTAAATCCCTAGGTAATTAGCATTAGGATGGCTGGAGTTATAGGTAATAATCCTAGGGCGGCTGTAGTAAATAGGGCTAGAAATAAAGAGGTTTGGGTTGTTTGAGTTCGTCATGGGGTGGTTGAGTTGATTATGTTTGGGGAGATGGTTAATGTTATTGCGTAACATAGCCGTAAGTAAAAATATAAGCTGATTAGGGCGGCTAGGGCCATAATTGTGGCGATGAGGGGGAGGTCTTGTTTTGTTAATTCTTGCAAGATTAGTCATTTTGGTATAAACCCTGTGAGCGGAGGTAGTCCCCCTAACGAAAGTAGGACCAGGGCAGCTGTTGATGTAAGGATGGGGTTTTTTGATCAGGTTGTTGCTAATGTACTGATTTTGGTTGTTAATAGTATTTTTAGGGTTAGGAATGCTGCGGAAGTTATAATAATGTATATACTTAGCGCGATTAATGTAAGTTGGGGGGCATACTGGATTACGATAATCATTCATCCTATGTGTGCGATCGAAGAGTAGGCTAGAATCTTCCGTAGTTGGGTTTGGTTTAGTCCTCCTCACCCTCCAACCAGCGTGGATGTAATTCCTAATATTACGAGTAGTGACGAGTCAATAGTTTGTGCTGTTTGGACAATGAGTGCGAAGGGGGCGAGTTTTTGTCAAGTAGATAGGATGAGTCCTGTTAATAAGTCTAGTCCTTGTAGTACTTCTGGTATTCAGAAGTGCATGGGCGCGAGTCCAATCTTGAGTGCTAGGGCTGCTGTAAATATTGTGTTGGCGATAGGGTTTGATAGGTCGTTAATACTCCATTCTCCGGTTATTCAGGCATTTGTTGTGCTTGCAAATAGGATTATTGCTGCTGCGGTGGCTTGGGTTAGGAAGTACTTTGTGGTTGCCTCTACTGCTCGGGGGTGATGGTGTTGTGCTATCAGAGGGGTAATCGCTAGCGTATTAATTTCTAGGCCCATTCAGGCTAAGAGTCAGTGAGAGCTAGCAAAGGTTAGGGTGGTTCCTAGCCCTAGACTAGATAGTAGGATTGTAAGTACGTATGGGTTCATTGGCGGAGGAGGGATTTTAACCGTCATGTTCGGGGTATGGGCCCGAAAGCTTAATTGGCTGACCCCGCCCTAGAAGGTGGTGTAAAGGAAGCACCTAGAGTTTTGATCTCTTGAGTATGGGTTCAATTCCCTTCTTTCTAGGAACCGAGGGGATTTTAACCCCTATAATTCACTCTATCAAAGTGGCCCTTGGGTATTCAGGCACAGTTCCTTGGCTATAATTGTGGGGGAAGTCCTGCTAGTGCAATTGGCAGGGCGGTATGTCATAATACGAAGGCGAGTGTGAGGGGAAGGAAGTTTTTTCACACCAGGTGTATTAGTTGATCGTATCGGAATCGTGGGTATGAAGCTCGTACCCATAGGAATATGATGGATAGTAATGCAGCCTTAGTCATAAGGTTAACTGTGGTGAGTATTGGGATGCTTGGGATATGTGAGGCTCCTAAAAATAGAACGGCTGATAGTGTGTTTATTAGAAGGATATTGGCGTATTCGGCTAGGAAGAACAGTGCGAAGGGTCCCCCTGCATATTCTACGTTGAAGCCGGATACTAATTCCGATTCTCCCTCCGTTAAATCAAAAGGTGCTCGGTTCGTTTCGGCTAATGTCGAGATGTATCATATTGCGGCTAAAGGTCAGGCGGGGATAAGTAGTCAAACGCTTTCTTGGGTGACGTTAAATGTTTGTAGTGTATATCCCCCCGAGAAGATAATTACAGACAGGAGGATTAGCCCAAGGCTGACTTCATAGGAGATTGTTTGGGCCACAGCTCGTAGAGCCCCAAGTAATGCGTATTTTGAGTTTGATGCTCAGCCTGATCCCAGAGTTGAGTATACTGCAAGGCTAGACAGGGCTAGGATAAATAGGATTCCTAGGTTGAGATCAGTTACTGGGTGGGGTATGGGTATTGGTGCTCATAAAGTTATGGCTAGAGTTAGTGCGAGTACCGGAGCGGCTAAAAATAGGAATGGAGATGATGTAGACGGGCGGACGGGCTCTTTAATGAAGAGTTTTAGTCCGTCGGCAATGGGTTGTAGTAGTCCGTAAGGGCCAACTACGTTTGGGCCTTTTCGCAGTTGTATGTATCCTAGCACTTTTCGTTCAAGAAGTGTCAGGAAGGCTACCGCTAGAAGTACTGGTACAATATAGGCTAAAGGGTTGATTAAGTGGGTAATTAGGGTGTGTAGCATAAACTGGGAAGAGGATTTGAACCTCTGGTTAAAAGGGCTTAGGCCTTTCGCAATTTACCATGCTCTGCCACCCCAGTATGTCCTTATTTCGGCCAGCTGGGGTTTTGGCCCTCCCTTTATTTTATTTATTTGTTTTCATAAATTGGGGTGGGGCGTGCCTTAAGTATGGGCCCCTCTTTTCCGATCCTTTCGTACTAGGAAAAGTGGCGTTACAGATAGAAACTGACCTGGATTGCTCCGGTCTGAACTCAGATCACGTAGGACTTTAATCGTTGAACAAACGAACCCTTAATAGCGGCTGCACCATTAGGATGTCCTGATCCAACATCGAGGTCGTAAACCCCCTCGTCGATATGGACTCTGGGAGAGGATTGCGCTGTTATCCCTAGGGTAACTTGGTTCATTGATCGGACTATGTCGGCCGGATCATGTTTGGTCAGATAGTTCTGTGGCTTAGAGATGTCTCTCTTGGTTCTAGGAGGTCTTCCCGGTCCATTTGGAGGCTTTCTTTTCCTCCGTGGTCGCCCCAACCGAAGGTAAAATCTCACTTCCATAAGGTTTCTATTTTTTATTGAGTTGCTTAACATGGTTGAGTTTTGTACCTTAAGCTCCAAAGGGTCTTCTCGTCTTGTATTATTATACCCGCTTCTGCACGGGTAGATCAATTTCACTGACTTGAAAGGGGAGACAGTTAAGCCCTCGTTTAGCCATTCATACAGGTCTTTATTTAAAAGACAAGTGATTGCGCTACCTTTGCACGGTTAAAATACCGCGGCCGTTAAACTTGTGGTCACTGGGCAGGCTGGACCTCCTATACTTGGTTATGTTGCAGGAGGCGATGTTTTTGGTAAACAGGCGAGGCTTGTGTTTGCCGAGTTCCTTCCCTTTCTTTTAGTCTTTCCTTAATAGCACTCCAGTGTGGGGGTAACGATAGTTTAGTTGTGGGTTTTTCTTGGCTTTTCTGTAATTCACACTACTCTCTCGGGTTGAGTTCGTTAGTTGCCAATGGTTGGTCCGGTTTGGCTTACACTTGTGCTGGGAGAAGGGCAGGCCTTCTTGTTACTCATTTTAGCATAATCTCTTCCATGTGGGCATGGGTTGGCCTAATAATATTTAGGGGAATAAGATTTTTTATCAGGATAATAAACTTTTTTCTGTCTGAGCTTTAACGCTTTCTGTTTAGGTGGCTGCTTTTAGGCCCACTAGAACAGTATGTTTTATATATTATGATCTTTATCCTCCTGGAAAGGTTGTGTCCTTTGTTAAAGGGGCTGTACCCCCTTTAACTAACTCTCGTGTATTTCTCTTGGGGTCTTGCTTGGGTATATTTGATTTGGGGAGTACGAGGCTGAACTTCTATTCATCTCTTAGGCAACCAGCTATCACCAGGTTCGGTAGGTCTGTCACTTCTACCCGGAGCTCTTCCCACTCTTTTGCCACAGAGACGGGTTGGCCCTTAATAGGCTGTCTCGGGGTAGCTCACCTGGTTTCGGGGTTTCAAACTAAAGGTCTCTTTGCTTGGTTGTACTGGCTAAATCATGATGCAAAAGGTACGAGTTTTAATCTTTGCTTTTTAGTGCTTATATGGGTTGTTTCATTTCTCTTTCAGCCTTCCCTTGCGGTACTATTTCTATTGCTTTATGTAACCTTTTCTGTCTCCCATACTCAGGTAAAAAAATGGTTTAGTTTTTGGTGTTAGGCTTATTTTGTTTTATTTATATTGTTTATTTATCAAGTAGTTAAGCTAGCTGTTTGGCTCAGGGCGACCCAATTTGCATGGATGTCTTCTCGGTGTAAGTGAGATGCTTGACTGACTCAGCCACGCCCTGGGTTTAGTCCAAGTGCACCTTCCGGTACACTTACCGTGTTACGACTTGTCTCCCCTTGCTGGTGCTATTATATTAGGTATTTTTGGTGCGTTTTGACGGGGGAGAGTGACGGGCGGTGTGTACGCGTCTCAGAGCCGGGTTCAAAGGGACACTCTATTTCCTTTTTACTACTAAATCCTCCTTCAAGCACTGTTTCATGGTGCATATTCGTAATATTCTATACTAGAAAATGTAGCCCATTTCTTCCCACTCCATGCGCTACACCTCGACCTGACGTATTGGGCTGTGCCCATTTTGCTTACTTTTATTACCTTCACAGGGTAAGCTGACGACGGCGGTATATAGGCTGGAATAACTAGAAGTGGTGAGGTTAGACGGGGGTTATCGGTTCTAGAACAGGCTCCTCTAGGGGGGTCTGAGACACCGTCAGGTCCTTTGGGTTTCAAGCTGATGCTCGTAGTACCCTGGCGGGCATTTGATCGTAGTTGGATGCCTGGGTTTACGGCTGGGCATAGTGGGGTATCTAATCCCAGTTTGTTTCCCAGCTTTCGTGGGGTCAGATGAATTTATTAAAGCTACTTTCGTGTTAGGGCTTCGGACACCTAGAAGCGTATGACGGCCAAGGGGCCATTTGGCTTTATTTTTATCTGTTCTTAACCACCCTTTACGCCGTTGTATTATCAACTGGGGCCTCTCGTCTAACCGCGGTGGCTGGCACGAGTTTTACCGGCCCTTTTAACACTAACTGAGTCAAGTTTTCACTTATGGCTTAATGTCTATCACTGCTGAATTCCCTTGGGGGTGTGGCTTGGCTAGGCGTCTTGGGCTAATGTTTGTGCCTGATGCCCGCTCCTCGTCCCCAGGCAGGGGATTGAGGGCATATTCACGGGGTTGCGGAGACTTGCATGTGTAAGTTGAGTTAGAGCTGATAGTAAGGTCGGGACCATGCCTTTGTGCATGCGGAGCTTCTTAGGGCCCATCTTAGCATCTTCAGTGCTATGCTTTATATTAAGCTACGCTAGC